TCAGAATTCTCATATAATAAAGAATATAATAAAGAATATAATAAAGAATATAAAAAGAAGAATGAAATTGCAAGAATCAAAATTGTAAACAAAGGAGAAAACGCCATGATTTATCAATCTTTTATGCTAGTTAATATAGGATCTTTATTCCTGAAAATAGTGAATTCGGTCGTTGTAGTCGGACTCTATTATGGATTTCTGACCACATTATCCATAGGGCCCTCTTATCTCTTCCTTATTCGAGCCCGGGTTATGGAACAAAGGACCGAGAAGAAAGTATCAGCAACAACTGGGTTTATTACAGGACAGCTCATGATGTTCATATCGATCTATTATGCGCCTTTGCATCTAGCATTGAGTAGACCTCATACAATAACTGCCCTGACTCTACCGTATCTTTTATTTAATTTCTTCGACAAAAATGACAAATACTACTATTTGAAATCTGGATACAAATTGGATTACAGATACAAGAATCGAAATTCAATACGCAATCTTAGTATTTACAAAGTATTCTTTAACAATCTTCTTTTTCAGTTATTAAACCCCCTTCTTTTTCCAAGTTCAATCTTAATAAGATTAGTGAACATTTATCTCTTTCGATGCAACAATAAATTGTTATTCTTAACAAGTAGTTTTGTTGGTTGGTTAATTGGTCACATCTTTTTGATGAAATGGATTGGATTGATATTAGTCTGGTTACAGCAAAATAATTCGATCAAATCGAAGGTAACTATTCGATTTGATAAGTACATTATGTTAAAATTTCGAGATTATGTGGGTCAAATATTTGCTGTTTTTTCATTTATTACCCTTTTACACTATTTAGGCAGAATACCGCTTCCTCATTTTTTTCCTGAGGAAATGTTAGGAATTGGAGAAAACGATGAAATTGGAGAAAATGATGAAATTGGAGATCTCGATGTTGAAAGAGCTTCGGAAACGCAAGAACAAAAAGGATCCGTCGATGAATATCTTTCTTCTTATCTCTTTTCGCCAAACGATAAGACTTTGGACAAAATTGAGGAAGAGAAGGATCTCGTCGGATTTCAAAAACCTCTTGTAACTATTCTTTTCGATTTTCAACGATGGAAGCGTCCATTGCGATATATAAAAAATTATCACTTTGAAAATGTCGTAAGAAATGAAAATTCACAATTTTTTTTTCATATATGTCAAAGTGATGGAAAAGAAAGAATATCTTTCACGTATCCACCTGATTTATCTACTTTTCTTAAAATCATGGAAAAAAAAATGGATCTCTTCACAAGAGATAAAATATCCAATAATGAATTGTCTAATTATTGGAGCTCTACTAATAAAGAAAAAAGAAAGAAACTAAGCAATGAATTTTTTAAAAGGGCAAAAGTTCTAGATAAGGAATTTCTTCCTCTGGATGTATTCGAAAACCGAATTAGATTGTGTACGGATGAGACGAAAACAAAATATATAAGTCAAATATATGATCCTTTCTTGAATGGACGCTTTCGTGGACAAATCCAAACAAGCTTTTCACCATCAATTCAAAATGAAACTGACACAACAAATCCCATTTTGATAAATAAGATTCATGGTCTCCTTCTTGCTATAAATAGTCATTATCCAGAATTTGAACAGAAAATAGATCCATTTGATAGAAAATCATTATTAACTGAAATAGGGTTTTTTTTTAACTTGATCAGTAAATTTTCGGAAAAATCAGTATCAAGTTTGAATTTTGACGGACTTTCTTTATTTCCAGAACATGAACAAGTCAAAATCTATTCTGAAGAAAAAAAAAGAAAAAAAGATTTCTTATTCGACTCAATTAGAACTGATCTGAACGATGAAACAATTTTTAATAGAAAAAAATGTATTGGAATAAACGAAATCAGTAAAAAAGTTCCTCGATGGTCATACAACTTAATCGACGACTTGGAGCAACTGACGGAAGGACTAGGAAAGGAAGCTCAGATTCGTTGCAGAAACGCCGACCGTATAGTGATTTTTAATAGTAAAACAGAGAATTACAATGAAGATTTGAATACTATGAGTATATCTAATACTGATGACAATGAGGATAGTCATACTAGTAATATTGATGATACGATTGAACCAAATCAAGAATTGGAATTGGCTTTACTAAATTATTCACGCGAACCCGATTTTGACCGAGAATTAATCAGAGGATCTATGCGCGCTCAAAGGCGTAAAACAGTGACTTGGAAACTATTTCAAAGCAATGCCCATTCCCCCCTTTTTTTGGACAAAATCAGAAAATCCTCGCTCTTTTTTGGTGATCTTTTCGATGATATATACCAATATTTGAAAGAATATTTCAGGAAAAAAGGTACAGACAATTCAGAATTTTTGGCTTTTGAGAAAAGGATAGAAGAGGATCGAAAAGAGGAAAAAAAAGACAATGACGAAAAAAGACTTAGAGAAATAGAAGAAGCCTGGGAGAACATTCTATATGGTCTAATACTTAGAAGCTTTGTAATAATAATCCAATCATTTCTTAGAAAATATATTCTATTACCTTCATTGATAATAACTAAAAATATCATTCGTATGCTATTATTTCAAAATCCCGAATGGTCAGAAGATTTTAGGGATTGGAAAAAAGAAGTGCATATTAAATGCACTTATCAGGGCATTCCAGTATCCAACAAAGAATTTCCAAACAACTGGTTAACAGAGGGTCTTCAGATAAGGATCTTATCTCCTTTTGTTCTGAAACCTTGGCACAAATCTAAGGTACGATCTACTGAAAAAAAAAAAAGATCTACTGAAAAAAGAAACGTGAAAACAAAAAACTTCTGGTTTTTAACAGCTTGTGGAACACAAGTCGAATCATACCTTGATAATTATTTCCCAAATCCATTTTCATTTTTGGGTCCCATTTTTAAAAAAATTAAAAAACAATTGAACAAAGATTTGAAAAATCGTTTTTTTCTAGTTCTAAAAGTGTTAAATGAAAGCAAAAAATGGTTTCTAACTATCTTAAAAGAAATAGGAAAATGGAACATCAAAAGCATTCTATTTAGATTCAAAAAAAGATATGAATTGAGTGAAAGCAAAAAAGATTCAACAATCAGTAAGAATAATCCAATGATTTACGAATCACCCGTTCTAATTCAATCTATTAATTGGACAAATTGTTCATTGACAGAAAAAATGATAAAAGATCTTAATGTTAAAACAAAGATAATCAAAAAACAAATAGAAAAAATGACACAAGAAGAAAAAGGGGAGGTTATAACTTCAGAGAAAGATTTGAATTCGAACAAAACAACTTATGATGCTAAAAGATTAGAATCACAAAAAAATATTTTCCAAATCTTACAAAGAAGAAATGTTCGATTAACCCGTAAATCATATTCTTTTTTCAAATTTTTCATGGAAAGGTTATACATAGATATCCTTTTATGTATCATTAGTATTCCTAGGATCAATGGAGAACTTTTTCTTGAATCAACAAAAAAAATTGTAAATAAATCTACAAAGAATTACAATAAAAAAACAAATGCAGAAAGAATTGATAAAACAAATCAAAGTATAATTCCATTTATGTCGATTATACACAAATCTTGTAATATTACGAATACGAATTCACAGAATTCTTGTGACGTATCTTCTTTGTCACAAGCATATGTGTTTTTTAAATTATCACAAATCCAAGATCTTAACGTATCTAAGTATAAGTTAAGATCTATTTTGGAATCTCATGGAAGATCTTTTTTTCTTAAGAATGAAATAAAGAATTCTTTTTTTAGAATCCAAGGAATATTGAATTCAAAATCAAGACATAAGAACGTTTCCGATTCTGTAATGAATCAATGGACAAATTGGTTAAAGGTTCATTATCAATATGATTTACCTGAGAGCAGATGGTCGAGATTAGTACCACAAAACTGGAGAAATAGAATCAATGAACATCGCGTGGCTCAAAAGAAAGAATTAATCGAATATGATTCAGAATATGATTCATATGAAAATGAAAAAACACGATTAATTCTTTACAAAAAACAACAAGTGGACTTATTAAAATTCAATAAAAAAATTAAAAAACAATATGGATATGATCTTTTGGCATATAAATATCTTAATTATGCAGATAAGCAAAAATCAGATATTTATGGATATAGATCACCATTCCAAGCAAACAAAAACCAAGCAATTTCTTATAATGACAAAACATGTAAAAAAGAATTTTTGGATATAACGGGCGATATCTCTATCCAAAATTATATAGCGGAAGATGTTATTATAGATATGGAAAAAAATTTGGATAGAAAGTATTTTGATTGGATGGTAATGGATGTAGAAATACGAAATCATTCCATATCGAAATCGAATCCGAAATTGGGGTTCTTTTTGAAATTATGGAAATCTTATCATGCATATAAGAAGAATCCTTGGATCCTACCAACCAAATTACTTTTTTTCGATTTTTATGGAAAAGATGTTAGTGAAACTAAAAACATCACTGGAAAGAAAAAAAGAATAGATCTTGATGAATTCTATTTAGACACTCAAAATGGAGCACAAAAATCTATAGAAGAATATGAGAAATCTATAGAAGAATATGAGAATCTAAAATCATCTCTCTCAAACCAAGATCATGAAAAAAGATCAGACAGGGAAAATGGTGATAAGAGTAATAGTATAGATGAAAATCTATACAGGAACGATCTAAAGGGAGAACGGGATTTCTTACTAGAAAAGTATTTAGGTTTTCATTTGAACTATCAGAGTTCCCTACAAGAAAGAATAATGAATAATATCCAATTTTATTGTCTCCTGATTAGATTGAAAAATATAAAAAAATTTTTTATAATCTCTATTCAAAGGGGAGATCTAAGTCTAGATACTATGGCGATTCAGAATCATACGGATTTCACTCTTACAGGATTTAAGGACAATACCGAATTGGCGGAAAAACAATTCTTTTTTATTGAACCTGTTCGCCTGTCTAGAAAAAACTACGAACACTTTTTTATGTATCAAACCACAAGCCTATCTTTGATTCATAAGAAAAAGCCCCAAATGTTTCAAAGAAACCCCGAAAAAAAGAGTGTTGATAAAAATCATTATGATTTGCTTGTTCCGGAAGATATTTGGTCCACTAGACGCCGTAGAGAATTGAGAATTCTAATTTGTTTCAATCCTAGAAATACTAACACAAGAGATGACAATGAGAATAAAATAAATAATTGCGGTCAAGTTTTGGCTAAAAATAAAGATCTTGATAGAGAAACAAAAAAACTAATGAATTTAAAATTCTTTCTTTGGCCAAATTATCGATTAGAAGATTTAGCTTGTATAAATCGCTATTGGTTTGATACCCATAATGGAAGCCGTTTCAGTATATTAAGGATAAAAATGTATCCGCGATTGAAAATTTGATTTGAAAAAAAAAAAAAGAGTGATTTACGTTCTCAAACCAAAGTAAGCCATTCTAAAAACTGGTTCAAACAATATGAAAAAACTAGTCATAAAATTCTTGAAAGTATTCACCACAGTGAAATTTTGGAAAGGATTCAACGTAGTAGTTTGGGGTGCTGTTGTAGCTCTCGAGTTGTATGAGCGTTTCCGTCGTTTCTTTCGTAAATGAAGAGAATTTGATATACAAAATTCAAAATCAGTGTCAGTACTATTACTGACACTGATCAATAAAAAAAAATATCTATCAAAAACTAAATGGAGGTCAACCATGACGATGAAGGATTTAATTCTCTATGCTCTTGTAGAGATTTCTATTCGAGTGATTATTCGTTATTACTCGTGATTCTTTGGTATGACATATCTTTATTAATTCTTGATTATATCTTTTTTATAAAGAAAAAAAGGAGGAATGAATATGAACACAACAGTCAACAAAGTGATCTTTGTTGTTATTTTCATTATGTATTCTAATTATGTATTCTAGTTGTTTCCGATATTTGTTTCGTTTGTTTACGTGGTTAATCAGAGAAATATTTATTTATCAATTTATCAAAAACTGAAGGAGGAATGAATATGAACACAACAGTCAACGAAGTGATCTTTGTTGTTATTTTCATTATGTATTCTAGTTGTTTCCGATATTTTTTTCGTTTGTTTGCGTGTTTAATCAGAGAAATATTTATTTATCAATTTATCAAAAACTGAAGGGGGAATATGAAAAAACTAGTCATAAAATTCTTGAAAGTCTTCACCACAAAGAAATTCTGGAAAGCATTAAACGCAGTGATTTGGGGTGCTGTTGTAGGTCTCGAGGTGTATATTCGTTGGTTCCGTAAATAGTGTTAGAGTAGAAATAGTAGAGTAGAGAAAATAGAATTGGTTTCTTCGTCTTTACAAAAGAAAAAAAAAAGATGATTTACGTTCTCAAACCAAAGTAATCAGTCTTTAGAAAAACTTTTTCAAATATGAAAGAAGCAGCCATCAAATTTATGAAAGAAGCAACCATCAAATTCTTGAAAAGCTTCAGCAGAGGGGTTTGGCGTGCTAACAGAGTGGTTTGGCGTGCTATTGTAGTTATCGAGTTGTATCGTCGTTTCTTTGGTAAATGAAGAGAATTTGGATATTTCTAAACAAAGAATAAGAAACTTTTCCTTATCTTTAACGTTCCATCTTTCGATAAAAAAAAATGAAGAATTCTTACTACATTCTGATTCCAAAAGAATCAATGACAAATCTTATAAGATTCAATAAAAAATTTGATTAATCATTTTATAGTGGAGGAAGATGAAGAAAGCAGTCATCAACTTCTTGAAGAAAGTATTCACCTCAGAGAAATTCTGGAAAGTATTAAACTCAGCGATTTGGGGTTTTGTTTTAGGTTTCGAGTTCCTTAGTCGTTGGTTCGGTAAATAGTTTTAGAGTAAATGAAGAGAATAAGTTCTCAAACCAAATTCAAAACTTGTTCAAAGGAAGGAGAGAAGGAATATGAGAAAACTAGTCATAAAATTATTTAAAGTATTCACCACAGAGAAATTCTGGAAAGGATTCAACTACGTTGTTTGGGGTTCTTATGTAGCTCTCGAGTTGTATGAGCGTTTCCGTCGTTGGTTCGGTAAATAGTGTTAGAGTAAATGAAGAGAAGTTTATATACAAAATTCAAAATCAGTGTCAGTAATAGTACTGACACTGATCAATAAAAAAAATATCTATCAAAAACTAAAAGGGGGTTCAACCATGACGATGAAAGATTTAATTCTCTATGCTCTTGTAGAGATTTCTATTCGAGTGATTATTCGTTATTACTCGTGATTCTTTGGACATATCTTTATTAATTCTTGATTATTTTCAAAAGAATTCTTCTTCTTATTTTAGAAACCCTAATATGGGGGGGGTCAACCATGACGATGAAAGATTTAATTATCTATGCTCTTGTAGAGATTTCTATTCGAGTGCTTATTCGTTATTACTCGTGATTCTTTCTTTCGTATGACATATCTTTAATAATTCTTGATTATATCTTTTTTATAAATAAAAAAACCCTGAAGGAGGGATATGAAAAAACTAGTCATCAAATTGGTGAAAGTATTCACCACAAAGAAATTCTGGGAAGCATTAAACTCAGTGATTTGGGGTTTTGTTGTAGGTCTCGAGGTGTTTAGTCGTTGGTTCGGTAAATAATGTTAGAGTAAATGAAGAGCATTTGATATACAAAATTCAAAATCAGTGTCAGTACTATTACTGACACTGATCAATAAAAAAAATATCTATCAAAAACTAAAAGGGGGTTCAACCATGACGATGAAAGATTTAATTCTCTATGCTCTTGTAGAGATTTCTATTCGAGTGATTATTCGTTATTACTCGTGATTCTTTGGACATATCTTTAATAATTCTTGATTATTTTCAAAAGAATATTTTCTTCTTATTTTAGAAACCCTAATATGGGGGGGGTCAACCATGACGGTGAAGGATTTAATTCTCTATGCTCTTGTAGAGATTTCTATTCGAGTGCTTATTCGTTATTACTCGTGATTCTTTCTTTCGTATGACATATCTTTAATAATTCTTGATTATTTTCAAAAGAATTCTTCTTCTTATTGATATTGATAATAGGATTTTTAACAATATGCGACCATTCAATTGGCTTGTTCGTTTAGCTATACATAAATGGAGGTCAACTATGTCATTCAACAAATTGACTTGGCTTGTTCGTTTAGCTATACATAAATGGAGGTCAACAACTATCACATTCAACAACAAATGGACTGGGATTGGTATTCTAGCTATAAATTTGTATATTTGTTTCCGTGGTCAATAAAAATATCTATCAAAAAGGAGGGGAGAGGAAAGCTTTCATTTTATTTTATGATAAAAAATTCGTTTATACCTGTTATTTCACAAAAAAAAAAAGAAGAAGAAAACCCCGGATCAGTTGAATTTCAAGTGGTCAATTTCACTAATAAGATACGAAGACTTACTTCACATTTTGAATTACACCGAAAAGACTATTTATCTCAAAGAGGTTTACGTAAAATTCTGGGAAAACGGCAACGACTACTGTCTTATTTGGCAAAGAAAGATAGAATACGTTATAAAAAATTAATAAATCAGTTGGGTATTAGGGAGTCACAAATTCGTTAATTTCAAGAATCATTTTCAATTATTCGATTTCTTAGATCCTGAATTTTGATGAACTTTTTTTTTTAACGATTCATGGAAGAATGAATCGAGGAAAAACCTATGAATGTCCCAGCTACAAGAAAAGACCTCATGATAGTCAATATGGGACCTCACCACCCATCAATGCATGGTGTTCTTCGACTTATTGTTACTCTGGATGGTGAAGATGTTATTGATTGTGAACCAATATTGGGTTATTTACACAGAGGGATGGAAAAAATTGCGGAAAACCGAACAATTATACAATATTTGCCTTATGTAACACGTTGGGATTATTTAGCTACTATGTTCACGGAAGCAATAACCGTAAACGGACCGGAACAATTGGGAAATATTCAAGTCCCTAAAAGAGCCAGCTATATCCGAGTCATTATGTTGGAGTTAAGTCGTATAGCTTCTCATCTACTATGGCTGGGACCTTTTATGGCAGATATTGGTGCACAAACCCCTTTTTTCTATATTTTTAGAGAAAGAGAATTCATATATGATCTATTTGAAGCTGCGACAGGTATGAGAATGATGCATAATTTTTTTCGTATCGGAGGAGTAGCGGCTGATCTACCTTATGGTTGGATAGAGAAATGTTTTGATTTCTGCAATTATTTTTTAACAAGGGTTGTTGAATATCAAAACCTTATCACGCGAAATCCTATTTTTTTAGAACGGGTTGAGGGAGTAGGTGTTGTTGGTAGAGAGGAAGTAATAAATTGGGGTTTATCAGGACCGATGCTTCGGGCTTCCGGAATACAATGGGATCTACGTAAAGTTGATAATTATGAGTGTTACGAGGAATTTGATTGGGAAGTTCAATGGCAAAAAGAAGGAGATTCATTAGCTCGTTATTTAGTTCGAATTGGTGAAATGACGGAATCCATAAAAATGATTCAACAGGCTTTGGAAGGGATTCCTGGCGGGCCATATGAAAATTTAGAAATCCGCTGCTTTGATAGAGAAAAGGAGCCCAAATGGAATGATTTTGAATATCGATTCATTGGTAAAAAATCGTCTCCGACTTTTGAATTGCCGAAACAGGAACTTTATGTAAGAGTTGAGGCCCCCAAGGGAGAATTAGGAATCTTTCTAATAGGAGATCAGAATGGTTTTCCTTGGAGATGGAAAATCCGTCCTCCCGGTTTTATCAATTTGCAAATTCTTCCTCAATTAGTTAAAAGAATGAAATTGGCTGATATTATGACAATACTAGGTAGCATAGATATCATTATGGGGGAAATTGATCGTTGAAATGATAATTGATACAACGGAAGTCCAAGATATCAATTCTTTTTCCGGATTGGAATCTTTCAAAGAGGTCTATGGAATTCTATGGGTACTTGTACCTATTTTGATTCTTGTCTTGGGAATCACAATAAGTGTACTAGCAATTGTATGGTTAGAAAGAGAGATATCTGCAGGGATACAACAGCGTATTGGACCTGAATACGCCGGTCCTTTTGGAGTTCTTCAAGCTCTAGCAGACGGAACAAAACTACTTTTCAAAGAGAATCTTATTCCATCTAGGGGAGATATTCGTTTATTCAGTATCGGACCATCCATATCAGTCATATCAATTCTACTAAGCTATTCAGTAATTCCTTTTGGTTATAACTTTGTTTTATCTGATTTCAATATAGGTGTTTTTTTATGGATTGCTATTTCGAGTATTGCTCCCATTGGACTTCTTATGTCAGGATATGGGTCAAATAATAAATATTCCTTTTTGGGTGGTCTACGAGCTGCTGCTCAATCGATTAGTTATGAAATACCATTAACTCTATGTGTCTTATCAATATCTCTACGTGCGATTCGTTGAAACAGAAAAAGCTATTCAATGAATTCGATTCCTCTCTTTATAGTACTATATAAGAAAAGAGTCGAATTCATTGAATAAATACTTTCATTATCTGAATCTTCTTTTTCACAATTCGGATTGAAGAACTAAATCTGATAGTTATATGAGTGAAATAAAACAGCTTCTATTGAATCTAATTTCAGAATACTATGTTACTTATAGTTAATAGATAGTATGATGATTTGAAATGGCAGTCAAAATATTGAGTCTCATTTTCTATGTATAAGAATGAAGTGAAATAAAATTATAAACAGAAGAGGCCATTTAACCCAAGATTGGATAATTAGTCATCCTGTTTTGAAGCGGGCTCCAAAGACCAACCTTATTGAATTTTAGTTACCATTTGTATAAATTATCATAGATGTATTAACATAAAGAAGGGGGTTAATAAAAAAAGGAGTGGATGGTTAGAAACACCAAGATACACAAAGGATTAGTAACGCAGATTTTGTAAATTATCCTAAAGAGAATTTACGCATAATAGAAAAAGAATACTAATTGGGGCTTTAAGTTGGTAGAAAAAATCAAGCAGTACTCCCCACAACTCCGATCCAGAGTATGCTTCCATCCACTGATTAAATAAATCACTATCAGGAACGAAAAAATCCTTTTCAATTTTTGAAGTCCCTTTTTCATAGCACAAAAAAGAAGAATAGGAACGAAAAAAACACAAGAAATCAATATCTATATTCATGGAGATAAAATTCATGTCATAATTAAGAAACTAATGTGTAATTCTTTTTCGTAATTGAAAATGATGAGGGTTATTGATAATTTTCAAAGAGTATTTTATTGAAGAATTCAGTTATTACTCAACAAATTCAAATCTTGATTTTTAAGGGATGAGATCAATTCAGAAGTACCTTTTGTATCTTTTATTAAAATGAAATTTCTCTTTCTTATTTCATTATTTATTAGAACAGACAGAATTGAATTGGTCTAATTCAGAACCGTCCGATAGATTTGAATCTTATCTATCTTAGGGATATATCAAGAGATAAAGAATCGGCCCGGTCCTTAGATTTACTTAAGGCTTTCCAGGAGCCGTATGAGGTGAAAATCTCATGTACGGTTCTGTAATAGAGATGGAAACAGTAATGTTATCACCGACTAGGATTATCTAACAGTTTAAGTACAGTTGATATAGTTGATGCGCAATCAAAATATGGTTTTTGGGGATGGAATTTGTGGCGTCAACCTATGGGTTTCATCGTTTTTCTAATCTCTTCGCTAGCGGAATGTGAACGATTACCTTTTGATTTACCAGAAGCGGAAGAAGAATTAGTAGCGGGTTATCAAACAGAATATTCGGGTATCAAATTTGGTTTCTTTTATGTTGCTTCCTATTTAAACCTATTAATCTCTTCATTATTTGTAACAGTTCTTTACTTGGGCGGTTCAAATCTCTCTATTCCGTACATATTCGTTTCTGAGTTTTTTGAAATAAATAAAACATATGGAGTTTTTGGAACTACAATTGATCTGTTTATTACATTAGCTAAAACTTATTTTTTCTTATTCCTTTCTATTATAACAAGATGGGCTTTGCCTAGGCTAAGGATGGATCAATTATTAAATCTTGGATGGAAATTTCTTTTACCCATTTCTCTCGGTAATCTATTATTAACAACTTCGTCTCAATTGTTTTCACTATAAAAGATTGATATAAAAGATTGATCTTCTATAATTCATTACTTGTCTCAAATAAGAGAAAGAAATAAAACAAAAATATTCATAGATATTTACGATATGTTCCTTATGGTAACTGGGTTCATGAATTATGGTCAACAAACAGTCCGAGCTGCAAGGTACATTGGTCAAAGTTTCATGATTATCTTATCTCACGCAAATCGTTTACCTGTAACTATTCAATATCCTTATGAAAAATTAATCACATCGGAACGTTTCCGCGGTCGAATACATTTTGAATTTGATAAATGTATTGCTTGTGAAGTATGTGTTCGTGTATGTCCTATAGATTTACCCGTTGTTGATTGGAAACTGGAAACTGATATTCGAAAGAAACGATTGCTTAATTACAGTATTGATTTCGGAATCTGTATTTTTTGTGGTAACTGTATTGAGTATTGTCCAACAAATTGTTTATCAATGACTGAAGAATATGAACTCTCGACTTATGATCGTCACGAATTGAATTATAATCAAATTGCTTTGGGCCGTTTACCAATGTCAGTAATTGATGATTATACAATTCGAACAATTCAAATAAATAAATAAGATTTTTGATAATTAAATACTATATTTATCTATTCTAGAATAGATAAATATAGTATCGATATTTTCAATATGAAATAGTTATATATGTTATATATACTTTTAGACTTTAGTTTTAGTATAGTTTCAAACTACTCTTTCATATAAAGACTGGAATGACGTTGATTATATAACTGTACTTATATCAATTCAAACTCCTTAGAATTTTTTTTTCAATGCAAAGAGAAATTTAAGTATATAAAAATTTTTTTCCTGGTCATATCAATAAGGTCATGAAATTTCCATTTCTTTGTCTTTTTTTTTACATATAATGGATTTGCCTGAAACGCTACATGATTTTATTTTAGTCTTTCTGGGATCGGGTCTTGTATTAGGAAGTCTAGGAGTAGTCTTACTTCCCAACCCAATTTTTTCTGCTTTTTCGTTGGGACTGGTTCTTGTTTGTATATCTTTCTTATATATTTTATCAAACTCCCATTTTGTAGCTGCCTCACAGCTACTTATTTACGTGGGAGCTATTAACATTTTAATCATATTTGCTGTGATGTTCATGAATAACTCAGAATATTACCAAGATTTTCATCTTTGGACCATTGGGGATGGAATCACTTTGATGGTTTGTACAAGTATTTTTGTTTCACTAATAACTACTATTCCAGATACATCATGGTACGGAATTATTTGGACTACAAGACCAAATCAGATTATTGAGCAAGATTTGATAAGTACTAGTCAACAAATTGGAATTCATTTATCAACAGATTTTTTTCTTCCATTTGAACTCATTTCAATAATTCTTTTAGTTGCTTTGATAGGTGCAATTGTCGTAGCTCGCCAATAAGAAATCTTTCGCGAACTAGCAATATAAATCCAGATTCAATTTTCTCACATTTCTTTCTGTCGAATCCTATGTGAAGTGAAATAGTTTTTATGTAGAAACTCTTTTTTTTATTGGCGATATATTCTTTTGTTGGTTATATTCTTTAGTCAATTGAATCTGTTGAATTGTTGTTCATATTGAAATGAATCAAAATTGATAAGGAGTTGGTCAATGATGCTCGAACATGTACTTGTTTTGAGTGCCTATTTATTTTCTCTCGGTATCTATGGATTGATCACGAGCCGAAATATGGTTAGAGCCCTTATGTGTCTTGAACTTATACTGAATGCAGTTAATATAAATCTCGTAACTTTTTCTGATTTTTTTGATAATCGCCAATTAAAAGGAAATATTTTTTCAATTTTTGTTATCGCTATTGCAGCCGCTGAAGCAGCTATCGGACCGGCTATTGTTTCTTCAATTTCTCGTAACAGAAAATCAACCCGTATCAATCAATCGAATTTGTTGAAGAAATAGCATTAATCATAATTAATCAAAAGTCGAATTTTGAATAGTGTTGTAATATTTATCAATTCAAATTAGCATGTATGCTACACAACGTATGATCATGTTTGCGTTTGCGAAATCATAAGAATCAAAGTATCCTGGTCCTCTTCTCTTCGTTCTTCTCAATTTCTCGAGACGTCTATTTTGATTAGCAAAATTCTGACAAATCATTGATTCATCTGGTGTATAAATATATGATTCATTTACGAGTTTACTAGATCGATAATTTTCATTTTTGATGTTCAAAAATTACTATAGATACAATGTCACATTCAGTAAAGATTTATGATACATGTATAGGATGTACTCAATGTGTCCGAGCCTGTCCCACAGATGTATTAGAAATGATACCTTGGGATGGATGTAAAGCTAAGCAAATAGCTTCTGCCCCAAGAACAGAGGACTGTGTTGGTTGTAAGAGGTGTGAGTCCGCCTGTCCGACAGATTTCTTAAGTGTTCGAGTTTATTTATGGCATGAAACAACTCGAAGTATGGGTCTAGGTTATTGATACGTTTCAAAAAACACCACACGAATACGTTTTTTTACTGGCAAAAACCCGTGCTCAAAAGAAAATAGAAAAGATTTTTTTCTATTTTCTTTTGAGCGCGGGCTTTTCTGGCCCAAGTGTATCTTATTTTTATCACGAATGATTTTCCTTGGTTAACAATAGTTGTAGTTTTGCCAATAGCCGGGGGTTCTTTAATCTTCTTATTTCCTCATAGGGGAAATAAGGTAATTAGGTGGTATAGCATTTGTATATGCTTAATCGATCTCCTTCTAACAACCTATGCATTTTGTTATCATTTCCAATTGGATGATCCACTAATCCAACTGACGGAGAATTATAAATGGATCAATTTTTTTGATTTTTACTGGAGATTTGGAATAGATGGACTCTCTATAGGACCTATTTTACTGACGGGATTTATCACCACTTTAGCCACGTTAGCGGCTCAGCCGGTTACTCGAGAATACCAATTATTCTATTTCCTGATGTTAGCAATGTACAGCGGTCAAATAGGACCATTTTCTTCTCGAGACATTTTACTTTTTTTCATCATGTGGGAATTGGAATTAATTCCCGTTTATCTACTTTTATCCATGTGGGGGGGAAAGAAACGTTTGTATTCAGCTACAAAGTTTATTTTGTACACTGCGGGAAGTTCTGTTTTTTTATTAATGGGAATTCTGGGTGTCGGTTTATATGGTTCGGATGAACCAACATTAAATTTCGAAACATTAACTAATCAATCGTATCCCGTGGCGCTAGAAATAATATTCTATATGGGATTTCTTATTGCTTTTGCTGTCAAATCGCCGATTATACCCTTACACACATGGTTACCAGATACCCACGGAGAGGCACATTACAGCACTTGTATGCTTTTAGCCGGAATCTTATTAAAAATGGGAGCGTATGGGTTGGTTCGAATTAATATGGAATTATTTTCCCACGCTCATTCCATATTTTGTCCCTGGTTAATGATATTAGGTTCTATTCAAATAATCTATGCCGCTTCAACATCTTTTGGTCAACGTAATTTAAAAAAAAGAATAGCTTATTCCTCGGTATCTCATATGGGTTTCCTTATTATAGGAATTGGTTCTATAAGTGAGACTGGGCTCAACGGGGCCATTTTACAAATAATATCTCATGGATTTATTGGCGCTGCGCTTTTTTTCTTGGCAGGAACTAGTTATGATAGACTACGTCTTCTTTATCTTGACGAAATGGGCGGAATGGCTATACCAATGCCAAAAATATTCACGATTTTTACTATCTTATCGATGGCTTCTCTTGCATTGCCGGGCATGAGCGGTTTTGTTGCAGAATTGATAGTTTTTTTTGGAATAATTACTAGTCAAAAATATCTTTTAATGATGAAAATACTAATCACTTTTGTAACAGCAATTGGAATGATATTAACTCCTATTTATTTATTATCTATCTTACGGCAGATGTTCTATGGATACAAGTTCTTTAATACACCAAACTCTTATTTTTTTGATTCTGGGCCGAGAGAATTATTTATTTCGATTTCTATCCTTATACCCGTAATAGGTATTGGTATTTATCCAGATTTCATTTTCTCATTCTCGGTTGAGAAGGTTGAAGCTATTCTATCTAATTTTTGATAGATAGTTTTTGTGAATAAAACAAATAAATCAAAAAGAGAAAAAACCCTTTGTACAATGAAAAAGAGATTTTTACGTTAGATTCACTTTCAAAAAATTGAATTGTAATCGAAGATGTTTGTTGTTTGTGAGAACCCCTTGAATCATTCCATTACTTGATTGAAAGGGTTCTCGACGATTTTTGGCAAGTTTAATTTATGGAAAGCATATATATGCTTTCCATGTTTTTATATCTCAGGTTCTTTACTCATTTTAATTCAATTAGATGTAAATGAACCATAACTATGTAGTCCTATTCCTAATAGATTGATCCCCAAATAACATATCCAAATTATAAGAAATCCTATAGAGGCCACTATTGAGGAATTTACACCTTCCAATTTTTTATTTTTTCTAGTATGTAAAAAAATCGCGAATATGGTCCAAGTAATAAAGGCCCAAGTTTCCTTTGGATCCCAATTCCAATATGATCCCCATGCCTCGTTAGCCCATACTGCCCCTGAAAGAATACCTATTGTTAAAAAGAGAAAACCTAGACTAATAATACGATAACCCCAACGATCCAATTGTTGAATAAATTGAGACCTGTAATAATTTCTAGAAGAAGAAAAAGAAGTTTTTCGTAAAACATTGTTTCTTTCATTCATATTCATGTATTTGATTTCAGCAAAATAAAATCCTTTATTTAAAGAATCAAAATTCTTGCTTTTACCAAGAATTTGGATGACTTCTTGAAACGTAATGACTAAAATAGCCACTGATAATAATGATCCACATAAAAGAGCCGCATAGCCCAATATCATCATACTTACGTGCATCATTAGCCAATGGGATTGTAGAGCGGGTACTAATATTACGGATTGATGCATTTTGGTTAAAAGACCCGAAGTAGCAAAGCCTTGGGTAAAAATAACACTTGGTGCGATTATTGTACTTAAAAGGTTTTTATCCTTTTTCAAACACGGAACCATATGAAAAATAGAAAAACCCCATGAAAGAAAGATTAAGGATTCATATAAATCACTAAATGGTAAATGGCCCGAAAAAAACCAACGAGTAATTAACAATCCCGTTACACAGAAAAAAGTTATTGTCATGGCTTTTTTGGACAAATCATATAATCCTACGATTTCATTGACTAATAAGGTTATCAAATGAATTGAAATAACAATGGATATGACCGAAAACGATATATGAGTTAATATATGCTCTAAAGTTGAAAATATCATATATATAATGAAAATAAATATCTATAATGAAAATAAAAAAGGTATGAATACTAGGAATAGAAATCGGGAATTGAATTCATTATAGGACTTCTTCTTTTAGAAGATAGGATAGGATGCCATGCCGCCACTCGGACTCGAACCGAGATGCTCTAGCACTGCTTCCTAAGAGCAGCGTGTCTACCAATTTCACCATAGCGGCTTACTCGAAATCATAATAATAATAACCGATTCATTAGTCAATCGTCGAGATTGAAAGAATTAATTAAAGTGCAATATTTATTTATTACATTTGTTTACTAAACATGAAACAATTTCGAGAATTCTATTCTAATTCTAAATAAAGATTTCTTTTATTAAATATTTTATTATTATTAAATAAATTTGAAATTTGGATTTCTTCAAATATAGAAATATATATAGAATAAATGAATATTAACTATAAGCTATAAGTTAATATTAACTATAAGTATAGTAATTTCTTATTCATATAAATAATCTTCAAATAAAAAAATAGAACGTTTCAATTTCAATACGACGTTGTATTCTTGTTTTTTTTCATTTCCAGTGTTAGTTTTCAAATTTCACAACGGGGGATGGGTTTTTCGTAGTTTACACTTTTTCAAATTCAAAAACAGCACTGTTGAAACTGGAACTAGATAGTTCTGACTTCAATCCAGGAATGAAAAAGAAGATTTTTTTGTAGTTGTTTATGACTCATTTTTTAGTTATTTCATTTTCTTACTCTAAAGAAATGCATTTCCATTTTTTCAATGAAATAGTTAATTAATATATCTATAATTTAACAATACATTCCAAAAATCTTAGTTAGATTATATATTTAGAATCTATTATATATCTTCTATATAATAGATTCTAAATATATGGTCAATATTCTATATTAGTAAATATTCTTTCTCTTTATTAGTATAAAATTAGTATTAAAGAATACTCTTTGAATCGAGCTAATTCAGATTCTTCCAACATTTTTATTTGTTACAAAAAAAACTTTTTGAGTTCCCTGTAAAAATGGATTTAGCTAATGAAAAGGCTTTCAATGCTGTCCAATATCCCTTTTTTTTCCAATAAGTCTTCCGAATTTTTTTTTTTGATATAGAAGTGCGCTTTTTTGGAACTGCCATCCAACTAGGATAGTTTTTTCATTTCTATAGTTCGATGTGAAAGACATTTCTTCTCTAAATGAAAACGAATTATTCTTTAATTAGCCATATGTCTTATCTATCTGACCTCTTTTTTTTCTATCTAAAGTAAAAACATTGAATATTAGAAACCTTTTCCAAATTTTTCCAAACTATATAGATATCTTTTTCTTTTTATTGGAATGTAAAAGAATCAATCAATTAGTCAATTAGTTCAAAAATGAACTAATGTTTCTGAATAATAAAAAAAGGATTATTTTATTGGGTCATGTCATATGAATTGTTTTTTCTGATTGATATCAAAATAAACGAATGTTCTTAGTTTTGGTGTAATTATTTACCCTCACTCTATAGATAAAGATTTTCATTTTCCAAATCTCGTTTTTCTTTATTATTATGTTATTTCATAATAGTAATTCTAAATAGTAATATTACTAAAAAGAATATCAATTTTCATTTTTCACTAGGAATTTGGTTATTGGTCTATTTTTACTTTGTACTTTGCAATATTGGAAATATTGTTTGTGCAAAGATTTAGAATAATTAAAAATATCAAATTCTATTTATATATCCACTTTTTTATTAACCGAACCCTTTACAAAAGAGATAAAACAAACGAATAAGAAAGAAAATTCATTAAGAATCAAAATATTTTTTATTCTTTATTTTTTTTTGTATGGAATATATACACCAATTTTCATGGATTATACCTTTCATCCCACTTCCAGTTCCTATTTTAATAGGGGTAGGACTTCTTCTTTTTCCCACGGCAACAAAAAATCTTCGCCGTATGTGGGCTTTTCCTAGTATTTTATTGTTAACGATAGTTATGATTTTTTCGATCGATCTATCTATTCATCAAATCAAGAACAGTTCTATCTATCAATATGTATGGTCTTGGACTATAAATAATGATCTTTCTTTAGAGTTTGGCTACTTGATCGATTCACTTACTTCTATTATGTCGATATTAATCACTACTGTTGGTATTCTGGTTCTTATTTATAGTGATAATTATATGTCTCATGATCAAGGATATTTGAGATTTTTTACTTATATGAGTTTTTTTAATACTTCAATGTTGGGATTAGTTACTAGTTCAAATTTGATACAAGTTTATCTTTTTTGGGAATTGGTTGGAATGTGTTCTTATTTATTAATAGGTTTTTGGTTCACACGTCCTATTGCGGCAAATGCTTGTCAAAAAGCATTTGTAACTAATCGTGTAGGGGATTTTGGTTTATTATTAGGAATTTTAGGTCTTTATTGGATAACGGGTAGTTTGGAATTTCGGGATTTATTTCAAATATTCAATAACTTGATTTATAAGAATGAGGTTAATATTTTTTTTGTTACTTTGTGCGCCATCTTCTTATTTTGCGGCTCAGTTGCGAAATCTGCCCAATTCCCTCTTCATGTATGGTTACCGGATGCTATGGAAGGGCCTACTCCTATTTCCGCTCTTATACATGCTGCTACCATGGTAGCAGCAGGAATCTTTCTTGTAGCTCGACTTCTTCCTCTTTTCATAGTTATACCCTCCATAATGACTGGAATAGCTTTGATAGGTATAATAACAGTAGTATTAGGGGCAACCTTAGCTATTGCTCAAAAAGATATTAAGAAAAATTTGGCCTATTCGACAATGTCTCAATTGGGTTATATGATGTTAGCTTTAGGTATGGGCTCTTATCGAGCCGCTTTATTTCATTTGATTACTCATGCTTATTCAAAAGCATTGTTGTTTTTAGGATCTGGATCCATTATTCATTCAATGGAAGCAATTGTTGGATATTCTCCAGATAAAAGTCAAAATATGGTTCTTATGGGCGGTTTAACAAAACATGCGCCAATTACAAAAACCGCTTTTTTAATAGGTACACTTTCTCTTTGTGGTATTCCACCTTTTGCTTGTTTTTGGTCCAAGGATGAGATTCTTAATGATAGTTGGTTGTATTCACCAATTTTCGCAATAATAGCTTGTTCCGCAGCAGGATTAACTGCATTTTATATGTTTCGAATCTATTTACTTGTTTTTGAAGGATATTTAAACGTTCATTTTCAAAATTTCAATGGAAAGAAAAATAGTTCATTCTATTCAATATCTTTATGGGGCAAAGAAGGAAAAAAAATATTAAAAAAGAAAATTCATTTATTAGCTTTATTAACAATGAATAATAATGAAAGGACTTCTTTTTTTCGGAAGAGGACATATTCACATCGAATTAATCAAAATGTCAAAAGCATAACACGTCTTTTTCTTGATAGTACCTATTTTGGTACTAAAAACATTCCTTTTTTTTATCCTCATGAATCAGACAATACTATGCTATTTTCTATGCTTATATTAGTATTATTTACTTTCTTCGTTGGGTCGATTGGAATTTCTTTCAGCCAAGAAGGAATAGATTTGGATATATTATCCAAATTGTTAATTCCGTCTATAGACCTTTTACATCAAAATTCAAAGAATTCTGTGGATTGGTATGAATTTTTTACAAATGCAACTTTTTCGGTGAGTATAGCCTTTTTCGGAATATTGATAGCGTCTTTTTTCTATAAACCCGTTTTTTCTTCTTTACAAAATTTGAACTTCTTCAATTTATTTCAAAAAAGTGTTCCTAAAAAAATTATTGCTGATAAAATAATCAATGTTATATATGATTGGTCATATAATCGTGGTTATATAGATGCTTTTTTTGAAGTATCTTTAATTGCGAGTGTCAGAAAGTTAGCTAAATTCAATTATTTTTTTGATAGACAAGTAATTGATGGAATTCCAAATGGAGTTGGTATTTCAAGTTTTTTTATGGGAGAGGCTATCAAATATGTAGGGGGTGGACGAATTTCTTCGTATATTTTCTTTTTTTTATTAATCTTTTTAGTAATTTGTTATTATATATTTATATAATGTACTATTCAATTGAAATTGGGGTTATCCTCTAAGAATTAAGGTAGAGTGGTTTATGAATGTCTCATCTGAAAAGCTTCCTTGACCAATTGGGTAGATCAAGAAAACAGCAGTAGCAGCTGGGAGCTTTTTAGAAATTCTTTTCTCTTTTTCCTTTTTGTTTTAAGAGATTATATTAGAAATTATCTTGTCTTTTTTTTTTTCTTATCTAGATTTAAGAGATTTATG